ACTTGGAATAATCACATAAATAGTTGCATTGATAGTTATCTTCAGTCTCAAATCTGTATTGATAGTTACATTGTAAGTGGTAGTGACAATTCCAGTAACAATTACATTTCTAGTTCCATTTGTGGTAAAAGTGGAAATAGTAGTAAAAAAGCCGGAAGGAGTATACGACAAAGTTCTACAAATCTGGATGTAACTCAAAAATACAAGCATTTGTGGGTTCAATGCGAAAATTGTTATGGATTAAATTATAAGAAATTTTTTAAATCAAAAATGAATCTTTGTGAACAATGTGGATATCATTTGAAAATGAGTAGTTCTGATAGAATCGAACTTTCGATCGATCGGGGTACTTGGGAGCCTATGGATGAAGACATGGTTTCTCTAGATCCCATTCAATTTCATTCGGAGGAGGAGCCTTATAAAAATCGTATCGATTCTTATCAAAGAAAGACAGGATTAACCGAGGCTGTTCAAACAGGCATAGGGCAATTAAACGGTATTTCCGTAGCAATAGGGGTTATGGATTTTCAGTTTATGGGGGGTAGTATGGGATCCGTAGTCGGGGAGAAAATTACCCGTTTGATTGAATATGCTACTAAAGAATTTCTACCTCTTATTATAGTGTGTGCTTCCGGAGGGGCACGTATGCAAGAAGGAAGTTTGAGCTTGATGCAAATGGCTAAAATATCTTCTGCTTTATATGATTATCAATCAAATAAAAAGTTATTCTATGTACCAATCCTTACATCTCCTACTACTGGTGGGGTGACAGCCAGTTTTGGTATGTTGGGGGATATCATTATTGCTGAACCCAATGCCTACATTGCCTTTGCGGGTAAAAGAGTAATTGAACAAACATTGAATAAAACAGTACCCGAAGGTTCACAAGCGTCTGAGTATTTATTCCAGAAGGGTTTATTCGATCTAATCGTACCACGTAATCCTTTAAAAGGCGTTCTGAGTGAGTTATTTCAACTCCACACTTTCTTTCCTTTGAATCAAAATTAGAACATTAAGTCCATTTTTTTGAGCAAACAAGTAATTAGTTTATCGGAATACAAGTGAAATTGAGACGAATGGGTTTTCTTTGTTGACATAAGATCTAATTGTATAACGAATCAAAAGTCACATAAAATCGGAAATCTGATCCTTTTTCTATATTCCTGATTATTGATCAAGAAGTCTCTATTAACAAGATAAAAGATGAAATTCTTTTTTTCGTGAAATTAGGCAAATAAAAAAATCTTCTTCTCGTCATATATAATGAAATTAAAATCTAGAAAATATAGTATAGAATTTTTTATCTTTCTATAGCGTACGATAATCCTATTTTGACTAAGAATCCCTGCTGGATGGGATTCTAACAAACCCTTGAATCAATATAAATAGAATCTAATTCATTAAAAAAAACTTTTTGCTTAGTGAATGAAATTCGAAGACAAGAGCAAAAAATGAAGAAAATAATATCTCATCCATATCCTCTCAAATTTTTCATGTAGAAAGATGAAAAACTACATTATATACTCACTTAGACTTAGATAGTAGATACTTATATTAATTTTAATTAATAATTAATTCTTAATAGATATAGATATTAATAAAAATTTTAAGTAGTAATAATTCCAATTTATAATTATCAAATTATAATCAAGTCAAATTATTATTATTATAATATAAATAAACTATATATATACTATACTATATTATATATATAAGTAAGATAAGATATAAGTATAATAAATAATAAATAATATAAATTTAATATATATAAGATATAAGTAAGATCTTTATATATATATTATATATAATTAATAATAATAATAAGATAAGATATCTTTATATTATAAATATATAAATAATAAATATAAAATAAAATCTAAATAATAATAACAGGTACAAATAGTAAATCGAGGTGCCCATTCTATGACAACTCTTAATTTTCCCTCCGTTTTGGTCCCTTTAGTAGGTCTAGTATTTCCGGCAATCGCAATGGCTTCTTTATTTCTTCATGTTCAAAAAAACAAGATTGTTTAGAGCCGAGGGCGCAAAATATTATCTTTTTTTTTTTCAAAACTGACGCTTGTATCATAACACAGATATCCATTTAGCTAAATATGGTATAAGAGGCTTCCGTCGAAATCTCCCCAAAATGCTATTAGCTAGTTTCAAATAGACCCAAATCGGCGAATAGCTGAACTGTAAAGTTGGTCTATCTATATACATGTGGCTATCTTTAGTGAGTCATACGAAGGGTGTGTTATTAGTTTAGATCTAACCAATTTAATGAATTACTCCTAAAGGTTCACATCAAACTAGTGCTAGTTGATGCGAGTTACTTCGGAAATAAACGGCAAATTCATTTGGGGTATTCTCTCAATTCCAAAAAAAGCAACCGGATCAAGTATGAGTTGTCGATCAGAACATATATGGATAGAACCTATAACGGGGGCTCGAAAAACAAGTAATTTCTGCTGGGCTTTTATCCTTTTTTTAGGTTCATTAGGATTCTTGTTGGTTGGAACCTCGAGTTATCTTGGTAGAAATTTGATATCTTTATTTCCGTCTCAGCAAATAGTTTTTTTTCCACAAGGGATTGTGATGTCTTTCTATGGGATCGCGGGTCTTTTTATTAGCTCCTATTTGTGGTGCACAATTTCGTGGAATGTAGGTAGTGGTTATGATCGATTTGATAGAAAAGACGGAATAGTGTGTATCTTTCGTTGGGGATTCCCTGGAAAAAATCGTCGGGTCTTTCTCCGATTTCTTATAAAAGATATTCAGTCCGTCAGAATAGAAGTTAAAGAGGGTATTTATGCTCGTCGTGTCCTTTATATGGATATCAGAGGCCAGGGAGCCATTCCATTGACTCGTACTGATGAGAATTTTACTCCACGGGAAATGGAACAAAAAGCTGCTGAATTGGCTTATTTCTTGCGTGTACCTATTGAAGTATTTTAAGAAATCAGCTGAGAAATTAATGCTTTCTCGCGGGAGGGCAAAAAAGCAAGAATCCTCTTTTTCTATAACATAACTTAATTGAGGTTTCTTCAGAACATTCATTCGAGTCAAAGCAGACATATATGGAACAAGTATAAAAAAACCTTTTTGGGGGATCTTTTATATGTATCGAAATATACACATACACGACTCAATTATATATTAAAATGAAAAAAAAAAAAAAAATAAGAAAAAAAGAAAATCTCATAATCAACCATTTCGAAATAAGGAAATTCCCCCTTTTTAGTTGTTGGAATTGAAACTTTAGATTCAGATAGATCATATCTTGTAATTTTTTTGAAGCTTCTTTTTAGACTTTTTGTGCTCCTTAATGACGAAAAATTTGGATCTCTTATAATGTAGCCAATTTTTTTATGTCGTTTTTTGTCACTCATTTTTCACAATATTTTTCAGAAAATTACCTCAATTATTCTATCGATGACTACTCATAGTCAATTAAATTTTTTCGAAATATTAGAGGTTTTTTTATATAATGATAGAAAAGGAGAATGATAGAAAAGGAGTTCTTTTGTCTCAAAATCTGAATACTATTCATATTCATTATTTAAAGTGGTTTTTCCGGGCGTTCATCGAAAAGAGATATATGCTTCGAATTTGACTAATTGAGATATAGGGAAACAATTTTTATTATATTATTTATTCATATTCATATTATTCATATCATATATATTCATTCGAATTTTTCATCTTTTTCCGTATTCTTTTCTAGATTCAAGGCCTAACCACGAAATCACAAATAAAAAAGAGTGAATAGATTCATAGGTTTGATAACTTGTAATAGAACTGATGCGTGAGAGAAATATTAGATTACATAGAGTCGACGAATGAGATGGGTTCATTAACAATTCACAGATGAAAAAATGGCAAAAAAGAAAGCATTCACTCCTCTTTTATATCTTGCATCTATACTATTTTTGCCCTGGTGGATTTCTCTCTCCTTTCAAAAAAGTCTGGAATCCTGGGTTACTAATTGGTGGAACACTAGGCAATCCGAAACTTTTTTGAATGATCTTGAAGAAAAGAGTATTCTAGAAAAATTCATAGAATTAGAGGAACTCCTCTTCTTAGAGGAAATGATCAAGGAATACTCGGAGACACATCTACAAAACCTTCGTATAGGAATTCACAAAGAAACAATCCAATTAATCAAGATACACAACGAGGGTCGTATTCATACGATTTTGCACTTCTCGACAAATATAATATGTTTCATTATTCTAAGTGGTTATTCTATTTTGGGTAATAAAGAACTCGTTATTCTTAACTCTTGGGCTCAAGAATTCCTATATAACTTAAGTGACACAATAAAAGCTTTTTCTCTTCTTTTATTAACTGATTTATGTATCGGATTTCATTCGCCCCATGGTTGGGAACTGATGATTGGCTTTGTCTACAAGGATTTTGGATTTGTTCATAATGATCAAATTATATCTGGCCTTGTTTCCACTTTTCCAGTCATTCTAGATACAATTTTAAAATATTGGATTTTCCGTTATTTAAATCGCGTATCTCCGTCACTTGTAGTGATTTATCATTCAATGAATGACTGAAAAATTATCTACCTAATCCAATTATAATGTTTCTTACTTTGCAGTTGTACATAAGCAAAGCATTGAAAATCGCTTTCTATTTCTACCCATCCGGAGATTCATCCTATATTCCTATATATTAATATTAATTATTAATTATATTAATCGAGTCAAAACAAATTATTCCAGTAAATAACAGAATCGTGGATAGGAAACTCCATTAGTGACCTACCCAAATTTATTGTATAAATATATTTTCGGGATCAATGGTTGGACCATGCAAACTAGAAATACTTTTTCTTGGATAAAGGAACAAATTACTCGATCTATTTCCATATCGCTCATGATATATATCATCACTCGTACATCCATTTCAAATGCATATCCCATTTTTGCACAGCAGGGTTATGAAAATCCACGAGAAGCGACTGGACGTATTGTATGCGCCAATTG